GCGTTACTCTACCACTGAGTTAAAAGGGCCTATTCAATTTATGAATGAGTCATAAGATATATATAGAATATCTCTAGGCCCATATATTCTATGTATTAAGTATGCGCATATAGTATATATATCCATATAGAGAGTCTGGAGACTAGACTAATCGTGATTAGTAACTCATTTCAGATTAGAACAATCAAAATGATCCTTTTGATTTAGTTATACCATTCCATTATATTGACAATTTCAAAAAGTTGTTCATACTATGTTCATAGTATGATGGCGGTAGGCCAAGTATGCCCCCATCGTCTAGTGGTTCAGGACATCTCTCTTTCAAGGAGGCAGCGGGGATTCGACTTCCCCTGGGGGTAGGGTACTACGAAAGGAAGTTGATTGTGGATTATCAATAAGCCTAGAACTGATTCTTCCTGGGTCGATGCCCGAGCGGTTAATGGGGACGGACTGTAAATTCGTTGGCAATATGTCTACGCTGGTTCAAATCCAGCTCGACCCAATAATTCGACGATTCACTATGAAATGATAGAATTTTTTTGTTCTCCCCAAGGGCCGGAATAAGGAAAGTCAAATTTTCTCATATATCCATCCACTCCCCTATCTGTTTATTTTATTTTGTTCCATTTTTTTTATTTATTACCACAAATCCAGATCTTACTGGTCTAGACTTATAGCCAGATATATAAGTATTAAAGCATAAGGAGAACAAAATTTTTTTGATTGATTATCAAGCGATTTGGCAGATTACTAGTAATCTATGCCACTCGCACTAACACTAAAGTGGGTATTCGTGGTAATCCCTACTACTTGTATCTCTGTTACAACACGCCGGTTTTAATCTTAAATAGAAATTCTTTGAATGAAATCAAAGACTATGGATTGTAATGCCTACCGTACACTTTAATTTAGAAAAATGAACTAATTTCCCGGGGATTGTAGTTCAATTGGTCAGAGCACCGCCCTGTCAAGGCGGAAGCTGCGGGTTCGAGCCCCGTCAGTCCCGAATGGATCCAAAAAAGACACCACGGATCCAAAAAAGACATCAATTCATCTCTCTCCCCTTTTCTGTGAAAAAAAAAAGGGGTATCCATCCTAAGAATCCTTAGAATCCTTCTTTTTCATTTCGCCTTTCTCACAAACAAGTGTGGAATTTACATTACTTCAATCAATAACGTACCCCTACTGAAAGGAGATAGACATATTAAGTATTAGTACGATTCTAGGCAGCAGTCTATTCAAAATGAAAAAAGGTCTGACTTTTTCCATTTTTCCGGGTCTCTCTATCTGTATAATAGAATACCCTATGTTTCTAAGGGGTACATACACAAATGGAACCCCATCTTTGTTTGTACGATTCAAAATAGAAACTGGATTGAATAGGGTTACTTTGATAGAATACTTTGAAATAGTATTTCCTTATTTGGCTCCAATTTCGTTTTGTGTAACTTCAATAACTAATTTGAATTTGAAGAGTATATCTCATTCAAATTGTACGTTGCCTTTTTGTTTTTATATATGTGTCTCCTTACGAATTCAAATGGTATTAATAAAATATGGATCAAGCAAGGGAACTACCTCTCTTAGAGAGGGAATGAATAATCTTTTTTTTCAATAAAATGAACAGAAAGGCATTGTAAAAAAAAAAAAAAAGAATCAACTTTCAAGAACAAGAATTTGATGAAATTCTCGATCTTTTTTATTGGGAATTTTTTTTATCACATTTCTTTGTTTTCAATTTGATTCGATCAAAAAAAAAAGCAAAGTAATTCTTGATTGGATCATTTTGGATTCGATATGGATAAAAGATCTTCTTATGTTATACTATATTAATTCTTGACGATGAGTCAATTTGACAGCTCATATATTGTTCTTGTTTATTATTCATGATATTGATTCACTTCATTATCGATATCCTCGAGATGGAATGGAATTCATCTCATTGAATTTATAGGTTCTAGGCGAAAGATTTTTGAGCTCGATGGGATTAAATCCCGAGTTTTTTGAAGTAAAAAAAAGAAAGGATGAGATTATGGAAGTCAATATTCTGGCATTTATTGCTACTGCATTGTTCATTCTAGTTCCTACTGCCTTTTTACTTATAATTTATGTAAAAACAGTCAGTCAAAGTGATTAATTTGAATGCTATTCTTTCTTATCGATGATTGAAGAAAGAAAAAGGATTCCAATTTCGCGTTTTAAATGACGAACTAGAATCAGCAATATTCTATATAGTTCTGATAGTATGTTCGAAAGAAGTATTCATATCATATCTTTTGAACATACTATCCTATCTATTGCTGTTATTGTAATGGATCTATTGCTGTTATTGTAATGGATAAGGTTGTACTGGCTAAAGATATAGGACTCATAGAATAGAAACCAATCTACAATATGGAATGTATCTTTTGATATATAGATATGTCAATTACCTATCTGTAATCGAATAAATAAAGAAATATATATAGAACCGCCCAATTCAATTTTTTTTGTTTTAGGATTGAAAAGGGGGTTCTTCCTCATTGTACATATATAACTTGGGGAAGAGTTAGTAGAATAGTTAGTAAAAATTCAATTTGCTTGTAATAAATTTTCTATCCTCTGCATTCCTCTTTTTACTTTCGAAATATGAAGATAGAAATCGTTAAAAGATTTGTTTGATTGAAGGGGTATTCTTCATATAGATTATTTATAGAATAAATTACTCCACTACCACTATTTGATATTTGAATTTCGATACGAAGATCTTTTTATTTCAATTTCTAATAATAATAACTTATTAGAACATTTTTATTTTATCTTATTTTAATCTATTTACATAGCATAGAATAAAGGCTTTGTAGAAAGATCTATAAACAAAACAATTGATACAGTTTGATTTCCAAAAGCACCCCTAGAGTCCACTTCTTCCCCATACTACGAGTGAAAGGGAAAATGTAAAGACTACCATTAAAGCAGCCCAAGCGAGACTTACTATATCCATGTGAATTATGTCCCCTATCTCTATCAATATGAACGAATTATTACATTATTGTTCACTAATAATAGTGAAATCATTAGTCCAGAGTCAAAAAGGGATTCCGACCCAAGACCCCCTCTAAAAAACTCTCTGAAAGACTTTAAAGAATTCGCTTATAACAAATTCGTATATCATTTTTCTAGTCGAAGGGGGAAAGATTAAGCACAAGACAGAGTGACCCCCTTGCAAGGATCAAGTGTTTTGAATCAAAAAAATATCAAGACAAGGTCTCTTTTCCGTCGCTCGCTGGAAAAGCATGGCGAGTTATAGCAACCAGTAAAAGAGAGCAAAAAAGGGGATAAGGGGCTTCGAGTCCTTTGGTGATCAGGCGACACCCAAGATTCGAACTGGGGAACGAGGATTTGCAGTCCACCGCCTTACCGCTCGGCCATGCCGCCAAAACAAAAAACAATACAAATAGAGAATAGATGAAAATATTCTGGTGTTAAGAAGAAGAAACATTTTTCTTCTTTTTTATTGTAACTAAAAAAATAACGTATGTCAACCCTGGAACCAAAATGATTACACAGAGATCTATATATAATTTTGGTTCCTATTATTATTTTGACACCTAAAATGCTTCCACCTAATATATAGAATTATCAGGAAATTGTTGTGCTTCAATTTTTCATTTTTTTTTTATTAAAGTACAACTTTTGATAGAACACGACATGTGCCCTTGCTGTTCTGAATAGAACAGCAAAATAAAGGAGGACACACCGCATCCATCCATATATAGATAGCTATATCCGCGCCTGTTTAATAACGCCAAGCTTTCTTATGCACTTAACCCATATTCGACTAATTCTGCTAATAAATAGGTCAAAATATCTCTGCGAATCCTTTTTTTGAAAATTCACGAAAAAGTTAGGTGCTAAAAAAAGCAACCTTCTAGAATATTAGATTCTTTCTGAGTATTTGGCTTGGAGTATGAAATATCATAATAATGGTAGAAATTGAATCATCCCTTTTTTCTTTTTCTATATTCTATACAAAACTCCATAAGTCTAAGTGTTCTTTAAAAGTTGAATTCATTTTATTCAAAAAAAATGAATTATTTTCCATTTGTATTTTTATCTAGTATAAATTATAAATTTGAATTTGCGAAAAAAATCCTCTTTATTCCCCTTCCATACCTATTTCATACATTCCACATATATGGAGTTAGGTAAAATTTCATGTGATTCAGTAAACAGAATAGAAATTCCATCATTGGTAGATCAATTTATATAATTTATATAAATTGATCAAGAATGAGCCAATAAGAATAATGGGATTTTCCGATAAATGGGAAATTAAAAAGAAATGCTCGGGGATAGAAATGAAGAAATGTCTACAATACCCGGTTTGAATCAGATACAGTTTGAAGGATTTTGTAGGTTCATCAATCGGGGCTTAAGGGAAGAACTTTCTAAGTTTACAACAATTGAAGATATAGATCAAGAAATGCAATTTCAATTATTTGTCGAAACGTATCAATTAGTAGAACCCCTTGTTTTAGAAAGGGATGCTATATATTTTTCACTCACATATTCTTCTGAATTATATGTATCCGCAGGATTAATTGGGAAAACCTACAGGGATATGCAAGAACAAACAATTTGTATTGGAAACATTCCTCTAATGAATTCCCTGGGAACTTCTATAGTAAATGGAATATACCGGATTGTGATCAATCAAATATTGCAAAGTCCCGGTATTTATTACCGATCCGAATTTGACCCTAAGGGGTTTTCAGTCTATACTGGCACCATAATATCAGATTGGGGGGGAAGATTTGAATTAGCGATTGATCGAAAAGCAAGGATATGGGCGCGTGTGAGTAGGAAACAGAAAATATCTATTCTAGTTTTATCATTAGCCATGGGTTCGAATTTCAGAGAAATTTTAGAAAATGTTTGCTACCCTGAAATTTTTTTGTCTTTTCGGGATGAAAACATTAATGAAAACATTTTTGAGTCAAAAGAAAATGCCATTTTGG